ACATGCCATTGGGAAGTGATTCGGTAATTAAACCTTCATGAACCCATTTTTGTTCTTTCATTTGAGGTAAAACCCACTTGATGTATCAACTATTGGAGGAAGAGTGATATTAGACGACCCGTCCTTTCGCTTTTTTTTTCACAAATCGGAAGTCTCGGATCTAATTCGGGTATTCGAAGGATTACCATATATAACACAAAACCTCTCCGCCGACTCTTTCTAGTCGAGCCTCTCGGTCTGTCATTATACCTTGAGAAGTAGAAAGGATTACAATTCCAATCCCACCTAAAATTCTAGGAATTCGTTGGTAATTAGAATAGATTCGTAGACCAGGTCGACTTACTCTTTTTAAATTTAAAACAGTTCTATATCGTCCTTTACTATTTCTTCTATGTTGCAGGGTTAAAACCAAAAAAGATTTTTTGGTTTCCCGATGTTTCCTCACATTTTGGATAAAACCTTCTCGTAAAAGTATTTTAACAATGTTTTCATTGATGTTAGTAGATGCTATTCGAACTGTCCCTTTTCTATTCATGTCAGCATTTCGTATAGAAGTTATTATATCAGCAATAGTGTCTCTACCCATGATGAACTAAAATTAGTGGTTTCTCAGAATTTGGATATAATAAACATGCTCTTTTAAAATTATTCTTTATCAAAGTATATACGTGAGACATAATCTACTAATAATTAATCGATCTCATTCAAGTCAATTTTACTAGAACTATATAACTCTATCGTGATTTCGTTTTATAATACCTCGGGAGCTAATGAAACTATTTTAGTAAAATTTAACTGTCTCAATTCTCGTGCAATCGCACCAAAAATTCTTGTTCCTTTAGGATTTCCTTCTTGATCAATGACAACTGCAGCATTGTCATCATAGCGTATTATCATACCGTTATCACGTTTGAGTTCTTTACAAGTACGTACAATTACAGCTCTGATCACTTCAGATCTTTCTAGAGGCATATTTGGTACTGCTTCTTTGATCACAGCAACAATAATGTCACCAATATGAGCATATCGGCGATTACTAGCTCCGATGATTCGAATACACATCAATTTTCGCGCCCCGCTGTTGTCCGCTACATTCAAAAGAGTCTGGGGTTGGATCATATCATTTTTTGAATCTATTTTTAAAATGCAAAAGGGGCGTAGAAAAAAAAATATTCTTTGTCCAAAAAAGAAACCCATAATTGTTTTTTGTTAGTTCAAAGGAAAGACTTCTTGCCTTTCATTTTACAGTTCTATTCTGAAAGAATAAATTGAGTTTGTATAGGCATTTTGGATGCTGCGATTTGAATAGCTTTTCTGGCTACATTTTCTGCTACTCCCCCTATTTCATAAAGTATTCTACCCGGTTTAACGACGGATACCCAATATTCGGGGGATCCTTTACCTGACCCCATACGTGTTTCGGCAGGTCTTACTGTAACTGGTTTATCTGGAAATATACGTACCCATATTTTTCCGCCACGACGTACATTTCGTGTCATTGCGCGTCGCCCCGCTTCGATTTGTCTAGATGTGATCCAAGTAGGTTCAAGTGCTTGAAGAGCGTATCTACCGAAACAGATACTATTACCTCTATAAGATATTCCCTTCATTCTTCCTCGATGTTGTTTACGAAATCTGGTTCTTTTGGGGTTATAGTTGATGGTTGTTTCGCAATTCCATCTCTACTCCAGAACTGGACATGAGAGTTTCGTCTCATCCAGCTCCTCGCGAATCAAAAGAAACTAGTTAATTAAGATATCCATCTATGTAAGTAATGAATAATACGTTAAATACATGGATTTTTTCAAATTTTATCTATTTTATTTGAAATTCTTCTATACTTTAATTTTTCTATATTATATTAAAATTAAATAAAATAGATCCATATTATATTATAATTAGACATATTTCGAGTTAGGAATAATTGCAGTTTTTATAGCCTAACAAATCCTTATTTTCTTTTTATCGTATCGGATCGCTTAAAATTGAACAATTCAATAAGATCCAATTTTCGCGGGCGAATATTTACTCTTTCAATATTTCATTCAGGTCTTGGGTTAGCCTATGATTTTTCAGACTCAATCAAAAGGTTCCTGGTTCGTTCCGCCATCCCACCCGATGAATTATTAGGATTCATCTTCAAGAGAATCGTTTCCATTCATGGGTTCCTTCGTTCTCATCGCTTCTCTATTAATGGTTAGGTCTGAATTTGACAATGGAGCTTTTCATGGACGTTGTTCTTGAGTCAATCCTCTTAATCTTGCTTGGCTCGAAGCTCTTTTTGTTGTTCGATCAACAAATTAAGGATGACTCTAAATATTGATGCTTTATTAGATACATTGTTTTTGTCTGAGATTTTTTAGAGACCTTACATATTAGATTGGAATTATATAGCATTGATATTTGATCTCTCTTTCTCTCATCATTCCACTTATCCGCATCCTTGAAAATTGCGCTTTACAAATCAAACTCAAAATCTGATTTGTTTTTCTGTTTATGC